TTCCATGTCTTCAGATACAACCCATAAGGGTTTGCCCGTTCTTTGTACATAAACCCTTGTGAGGGTTTCGCGTAGTTTCAGCAGTTCTTCCGCTTCCAGGATAAATTCTCCCGTTTGTGCCTCATAAAAAGAACTAGCAGGTTGATGGATCATTACCCTGATGATATAACAGTTCTCTATCTCGCGTGATGAAACGAAGAGAAAAGAAAGAAAGATAAAGAATAATAGGAAAAAAAAAGATAGAATTGAACAACCGTACGGGCATTATCTTTTGTGCATTGCATACGGCTCTACAATAAAATTGACCCCTACCTTCCATTGAAGAAAGAGAAAAAATAGAATCTATCAGACTCAGATGGATAAATGATCAAATTGCCACCCTTCCTTTCAGAGGAGTTCAAAAATACTATGATGGCTCCGTTGCTTTCTATTTTTAAATTGATTCTTTTTTTTGTATTTGATTCAGCAATCCCAAAGTTTCTTTTTGATCCAATCAAATAAGGAAAAATCTTGTTTTTTTTCGCCCTCTTTTTTTATAACATAAATATTGTTAAGAGCCCTTCGGTGTGAAAACAAAAAAGTTTGTGACGCTGAACTGGACTCCCGATAGATAAGAGAAATCGGAAATACCTTTTATCTCATACTACTCTCTCGATACATAATCGAATCTTTTGAAAAAAAAAACAATACAAAAATTTTGCATATCGAATTCGAAGTGCCATGCTATTATTACTTAATATTCATATGGCGAAGGCATAGTCTTCTTTTTTCTCTCAAATAAAAAAACCTCATTGGCGCCAAGCGTGAGGGAATGCCAGACGTTTGGTAATTTCTCCTCCAACCAAGATAAAAGATCCCATTGACGCGGCTAATCCCATGCATATTGTATGGACATCTGGTCGCACAAATTGCATAGTATCGTAAATAGCTACTCCAGGTATTACCCATCCGCCAGGAGAGTTTATAAACAAATACAGATCTTTGGTATCATCCTCGATACTGAGATATACCATAAGACCAATAAGTTGATTCGAGATCTCGCTATCAACTTCTTGGCCTAAAAAAAGTAATCTTTCTCGATAAAGTCGGTTGATTAGGGTAAAATTGTATCCCTTAGGAACCGTACATGCACCTTTTGACGCATACGGTTCAAAAAAGAATTGCGAAAAAAAAGAATCAATGTATAGATTCAAGTCCTCTTTCTTTGTTCCTATTCTTTTTTCATAGCAGGTTTTTTCTGACTTCTAATGAAAGGACTTTTTCTTCGATTTTTCAATAAAGACGAATTTGAACTTCTTTCTTCCTTATAATAGAAAAAAAGTCACTAAACTTATCGAATTAACTTCTCATTGATGTATTGTTTCATCGAGATTCAATCAAAATCACGATGGTATTTTCTTGTTCCTGAATGGGTCTCTTTCATCTTTTTAGGTTTATGCTCTACTCCGGGTAAAGATACGCCCGATTTTGATTTGCACATATAGGACAAATCTTCTCATTACCATTTCTTTTTGTTATGACTTTCTTTTTTTTTTTTTTCAATTCATTTCATACCTTTCACCAAGTATTTAGTTTGAGATTCCCTCGCTTGACAAATAGGATCTCTTTACAAATACCAAACAGGAATCATTTATGATACAAGTAGTAATCATAGATATATTACCATACTAATTGGGTTTTTTCTAAACGGAGCCTGGATACTTCATTTTTTAGTCCAACCAAGCCAACCATAAATTATTCTAATTGATAATAGTAATGTGAATCCCCCAAACAATGGATCTAATTGCGCTTCACGCTCCACATTTTTGATGATTCAATTTATCTTTCTTGGGCGAAACAGAGGATATCTCGATCGGGGGAGAGAACGGGGAAATCCCATATGACCCAATATATCTGACAAGTCGCACTATACGTCAACCCAAGATGCATCTTCCTCTCCAGGACTTCGGAAAGGTACTTTTGGAACACCAATAGGCATTAATTGAAAGAAAAAAGAACTAAGTACTATATTTTACTTTGATGTGGAAACGTAACAACATTATTTTATTGTCTTTATAATATTGGTTTTATTGTATTTATTTTATCCATAGATTCGAAAAATTCATAAAGAAAGACAAAAGAAGAAATAAAGGAAAATTTTGATGAATAGGGCCTTTTAATGAGGAATAAGGAAGGACACATTTACTGATAGAAAATGGTATCAACCACCCATTGCGTATTGGTACTTATCGGGTATAGAATAAATCTGCTTCTCTTTGTTCCTACGAATAGAATTGTTTCATTATTACCAATAGAATAGGACAAATACTAACCCTTGTTCAGTGGATTATTTCAGAACAAGGGGGGTCCATAGAATAGTCATAGTATAGCTTTTCCAATGCAATAAAGTTACGTAGTGTCTATTTATCTTTGATAAAGAGGTATTTTCCATGGGTTTACCTTGGTATCGTGTTCATACCGTTGTATTGAATGATCCCGGTCGGTTGCTTTCCGTTCATAT